TTCGGGTACTTGGGAGCCTATGGATGAAGACATGGTCTCTCTGGATCCCATTCAATTTCATTCGGAGGAGGAGCCTTATAAAAATCGTATCGATTCTTATCAAAGAAAGACAGGATTAACCGAGGCTATTCAAACAGGTATAGGGCAATTAAACGGTATTAACGTAGCAATTGGGGTTATGGATTTTCAGTTTATGGGGGGTAGTATGGGATCCGTAGTTGGGGAGAAAATTACCCGTTTGATTGAATACGCCACTAAAGAATTTCTACCTCTTATTATAGTGTGTGCTTCCGGAGGGGCACGCATGCAAGAAGGAAGTTTGAGCTTGATGCAAATGGCTAAAATATCTGCTGCTTTATATGATTATCAATCAAATAAAAAGTTATTCTATGTACCAATCCTTACATCTCCTACTACCGGCGGGGTGACAGCTAGTTTTGGTATGTTGGGGGATATCATTATTGCCGAACCCCATGCCTACATTGCCTTTGCGGGTAAAAGAGTAATTGAACAAACATTAAATAAAACAGTACCCGAAGGTTCACAAGCGGCTGAGTATTTATTCCAGAAGGGCTTATTCGATCTAATCGTACCACGTAATCCTTTAAAAAGCGTTCTGAGTGAGTTATTTCAACTCCACACTTTCTTTCCTTTGAATCAAAATTAGAACATGCAGTTGAATTATTTTGAGCAAACAAGTAATTAGTTTATCGGAATAATAGAATTTTATCTTTCTATACCTTACGATAATCCTATTTTGACTAAGAATCCCTGCTGGATGGGATTCTAACAAACCCTTTAATATATAAAACTAAATAAATAGAATCGAATTCATTTTTAAGAAACTTTTTGCTTAGTAAATTCAATTTGAAGACAAGAGAAAAAAATGAATCAAATAATATCTCATCCATATCCTTTCAAATCTTTCATGTAGAGGGATGAAAAACTACATTATATACTCATTTAGAATTAGAATAGATTAGAGAGATATTAAGTAATAATAATTCCAATTTAGAATTATCAAATTATACTTATAATAAGATATAAGATATCTTTATATATAATATCTTTATATTCTATAAATATAAAATCTAAATAATAATAACAGGTACAAATAGTAAAGCGAGGTACCCATTCTATGACAACTCTTAACTTTCCCTCTGTTTTGGTCCCTTTAGTAGGCCTAGTATTTCCGGCAATCGCAATGGCTTCTTTATTTCTTCATGTTCAAAAAAACAAGATTGTTTAGAGCCGAGGGCACAAAATCTCATTTTTAAACTGACGCTTGTATCATAACACAGATATCCTTTTAGCAAAATATGGTATAAGCGTCTTCCGACGAAAATCTCCCAAAATGCTATATTCTAGCTATTTTCAAATAGACCCGAATTGGCGTACGGCTGAATTGTAAAGTTGGTCTATCTATATGCATGTGGCTATCTTTAGTGAGATCATACGAAGGGTATGTTATTAGTTTAGATCTAACCAATTTAATGAATTACTCCTAAAGGTTCACATCAAACTAGTGCTAGTTGATGCGAGTTACTTCGGAAACAAAAGGACTAAAGTAAAATTCATTTGGGGTATTCTCTCAATTCCAAAAAAAAGCAACTGGATCAAGTATGAGTTGTCGATCAGAACATATATGGATAGAACCTATAACAGGGGCTCGAAAAACAAGTAATTTCTGCTGGGCTGTTATCCTTTTTTTAGGTTCATTAGGATTCTTGTTGGTTGGAACCTCGAGTTATCTTGGTAGAAATTTGATATCTTTATTTCCGTCTCAGGAAATCGTTTTTTTTCCACAAGGAATTGTGATGTCTTTCTATGGGATCGCGGGTCTTTTTATTAGCTCTTATTTGTGGTGCACAATTTCGTGGAATGTAGGTAGTGGTTATGATCGATTTGATAGAAAAGACGGAATAGTGTGTATTTTTCGTTGGGGATTTCCTGGAAAAAATCGTCGGGTCTTCCTCCGATTTCTTATAAAAGATATTCAGTCCGTCAGAGTAGAAGTTAAAGAGGGTATTTATGCTCGTCGTGTCCTTTATATGGATATCAAAGGCCAGGGAGCCATTCCATTGACTCGTACTGATGAGAATTTTACTCCACGGGAAATGGAACAAAAAGCTGCTGAATTGGCCTATTTCTTGCGTGTACCAATTGAAGTATTTTAAGAAATGAGCCGACAAATGCATGCTTTCTCAGCAGGAGGGCAAAAACGCAAGAATCCTCTTTTTCTATAACATAACTTAATTGAAATTTCTTCAGAACATCCATTCGAGTCAAAGCAGACATATATGGAACAATAAAAAAAAAATAATAATAAAAAAGAGTGAATAGATTCATAGATTCGATAACTTGTAATAGAACCGATGCGTGAGAGAAATATTAGATTACATAAAGTCGACGAATAAGATTCATTAACAATTCACAGATGAAAAAATGGCAAAAAAGAAAGCATTAACTCCTATTTTCTATCTTGCATCTATAGTATTTTTGCCTTGGTGGATTTCGCTCTCATTTCAAAAAAGTCTGGAATCATGGATTACAAATTGGTGGAATACTAGGCAATCCGAAACTTTTTTGAATGATATTGAAGAAAATAGTATTCTAGAAAAATTCAAAGAATTAAAGGAACTCCTCCTCTTAGAGGAAATGATCAAGGAATACTCGGAGACACATCTACAAAACCTTCGTATAGGAATTCACAAAGAAACAATCCAATTAATCAAGATACACAATGAGGGTCGTATTCATACGATTTTGCACTTCTCGACAAATATAATCTGTTTCATTATTCTAAGTGGTTATTCTATTTTGGGTAATAAAGAACTTGTTATTCTTAACTCTTGGGCTCAGGAATTCCTATATAACTTAAGTGACACAATAAAAGCTTTTTCTCTTCTTTTATTAACTGATTTATGTATCGGATTTCATTCGCCCCATGGTTGGGAACTGCTGATTGGCTTTGTCTACAAGGATTTTGGATTTGTTCATAATGATCAAATTATATCTGGCCTTGTTTCCACTTTTCCAGTCATTCTAGATACAATTTTAAAATATTGGATTTTCCGTTATTTAAATCGCGTATCTCCGTCACTTGTAGTGATTTATCATTCAATGAATGACTGAAAAATTATCTACCTAATCTAATTATAATGTTTCTTATTACTTTGCAGTTGTACATAAGCAAAGCATTGAAAAAAAAAACTTTATATTTCTACCCATCCCGGAGATTCATCCTATATTCCTATATATTAATCCAGTCAAATTATTATTATTCCAGTAAATAACAGAATCGTGGATAGGAAACTCCATTAGTGACCTACCCCAATTTATTGTAGAAATTTTCGGGATCAATGGTTGGACCATGCAAACTAGAAATACTTTTTCTTGGATAAAGGAACAGATTACTCGATCTATTTCCATATCGCTCATGATATATATCATAACTCGTACATCCATTTCAAATGCATATCCCATTTTTGCACAGCAGGGTTATGAAAATCCACGAGAAGCCACTGGACGTATTGTATGCGCCAATTGCCATTTAGCTAATAAACCAGTGGATATTGAGGTTCCGCAAGCGGTACTTCCCGATACTGTATTTGAAGCAGTTGTTCGAATTCCCTATGATATGCAACTGAAACAAGTTCTTGCTAATGGTAAAAAGGGGGGTTTGAATGTAGGGGCTGTTCTTATTTTACCAGAGGGTTTTGAATTAGCCCCTCCCGATCGTATTTCCCCCGAGATAAAAGAAAAGATGGGCAATCTGTCTTTTCAGAGTTATCGCCCCAACCAAAAAAATATTCTTGTCATAGGCCCTGTTCCTGGTAAGAAATATAGTGAAATCACCTTTCCTATTCTTTCCCCCGACCCCGCTACTAAGAAAGACATTCACTTCTTAAAATATCCTATATACGTAGGCGGAAACAGAGGAAGGGGCCAAATTTATCCTGATGGGAGCAAGAGTAACAATACAGTTTATAATGCTACAGCATCAGGTATAGTAAGCAAAATCCTACGAAAAGAAAAGGGGGGATACGAAATAACCATAGCGGATGCATCCGATGGACGTCAAGTGGTTGATATTATCCCTCCGGGGCCAGAACTTCTTGTTTCAGAAGGTGAATCTATCAAATTGGATCAACCGTTGACAAGTAATCCTAATGTGGGCGGATTTGGTCAGGGAGATGCAGAAATAGTACTTCAAGATCCATTACGTGTACAAGGTCTTTTGTTCTTCTTCGCATCTGTGATTTTGGCACAAATCTTTTTGGTTCTTAAAAAGAAACAGTTCGAGAAGGTTCAATTGTCCGAAATGAATTTCTAGACTGGCGTATTTATCGACATCAAGTTTGTAAAAATTAGCAATTATCTATATAAAAAATGAAATTAGAAAAAGAATTTTGTTCTTTTAGATTCTTTTTCTATGAGATGCCGGGAATTCCTTGTACGACATTCCTAGACATAGTATATAGAAAGACTATTTGACTTGACCCCTTCTTTTTTTTTCAAAATTGGGGCTATGTTGCTATTGTCAGATTGAAATGTAAAAAATGCATTTCATTCTAATACATTTCACTTTGGCTAGATCCTATCCAAAAGTAAACGGGAAATAGAACGGATAAATATAAATGAAGGGAGCAAATATTTCTGGGAGGGTTTATTCGTCTTCCTAGTCTTCGACACAAGAAAAGGGGTGTGAAAAATCCTTTTCTTGTGTCGAAATAATAATGATTCTTTATACTGTTCGTCAAACATTCCTAGTGTTAGTTTCTGTTTTTTACAGATGTATCAGAACGTTTTTTGGAGTTATTGCGTATTTTATTAATTATTATATTATAAATTCTATTACAATAATTAATAATTACGTATACTATAAAAGTGGTGGACAAACAAAAGAGGAGGGGAAAATTTGTTGAGTAAATAGAACTTCGTCAATGAACTTATAAAAAAATATTATAATTATTAAGAACTCAACGGGACCTTCTACC